GGTATTTTCTTTTATGGTTCATATTCTGGATTGGGTTCATCCCTGTAGTAATCGGATGAATTGAGTTGTAGACATGAAAGCGTAAGAACTCAACGGGATTCCCTTCTTTGTTTGTCTGATTCGAGGGAGAAGGGCCCGTTGAGTCATAATTTTTTTTCTGATGATACTTTTGAAAAATGAACTTCATTGGTCGATTCAGAACACCTGTTCCTTGATAGTATTTATCGGTACTTTCCAAGTTAGAAGTACGAAGTATACTAATACAACCTGGCTCTATTTATTTGAGTATCTCAGAATTTTTTTTTTATAAAATAAAAGCTCTATTTAATCAATAAAATTCCCTCTCTTTTTTTTTGTTTGTCCACTACCACTCTTATATTATACGTAATATAAATTCTGATATATCTAGAAAAATAAAAACCAGGACTAGGAATCTTTTGCAAACAGGATCAAGAATCATTACCCTTTCGACACAAGAAAATTCCTTTTCTTGTGTCGAAGACTAGGAAAACGAATAATCCCTCCTAGAATTATTGGTTCCCCGCATTTCTCCCCCACTTACTTATGCCTAGTATCTAGTCAAATTTGATTCTTTTTAGATATTGATATATTTTATGACATTGAAATCTGGCAATAGTAACATAGTCACAGCACTCCAATTTGGATAAAAAAACAAAGAAAGAGAGGGTCAAATCAAAAGGTCGTCTTATTCAAAATCCACATGCTAGGACTAGGAATGTGGTATAAGGAATTCCCAGCATCTCGTAGAAAAAGAGTATAAACGAGCAAAAGGTTTTTCATAATTTCATTTTTTGATTATGCACAATCACCCACAAGAATTTGGTTCTTTTTACGAACTTGATGTCGATAAATCCACGAGTCTAGAAATTCATTTCTGCCAATTGAACCTTCTCGAACTGTTTCTTTTTAAGAACCAAAAAGATTTGTGCCAAAATAACAGATGCCAAGAAGAACAAAAGGCCTTGAACACGTAATGGATCTTGAAGTACTATTTCTGCATCTCCCTGACCAAATCCGCCCACATTAGGATTACTCGTTAATGGTTGATCAAATTTGATAGATTCGCCCTCTGAAACAAGAAGTTCTGGTCCTGGAGGGATAATATCAACCACTTGACGTGCATCCGATGCATCTGTTATGGTTATTTCATATCCCCCCTTCTCTTTTCGTATGATTTTGCTTACTATACCCGCCGCTGAAGCATTATAAACAGTATTGTTACTCTTGCTCCCGTCGGGATAAATCTGACCCCTGCCCCTGTTCCCGCCTACGTATATAGGATATTTTAGGAAGTGAACATCCTTCTTAGTAGCGGGATCCGGGGAAAGAATAGGAAAGGTGATTTCACTATATTTCTGACCTGGGACGGGGCCTACCACAAGAATATTTTTTTTATTGGGGCGATAGCTCTGAAAAGATAAATTGCCTATCTTTTCTTTCAGCTCGGGAGAAATACGATCGGTAGGAGCTAATTCAAACCCTTCTGGTAAAATAAGAACAGCCCCTACATTCAAACCCCCCTTTTTACCATTAGCAAGAACCTGTTTCAGTTGCATATCATAAGGGATTCGAACAACTGCTTCAAATACAGTATCAGGAAGTACCGCTTGTGGAACTTCAATCTCCACGGGCTTATTAGCTAAATGACAATTGGCACATACAATACGCCCAGTCGCTTCTCGTGGATTTTCATAACCCTGCTGTGCAAAAATGGGATATGCGCTTGAAATGGATGTCCGAGTCATGATATATATCATGAGCGATACGGAAATAGATCGAGTAATCTGTTCCTTTATCAAAGAAAAGGTATTTCTAGTTTGCATGGTCCAATCATTGATCCCGAAAATTTTTACAATAAATTGGGTAGGTTTCTAGTATAGTTCCCTATCCACGATTATGCTATTTACTGGAATAATATAGGATACGTCCCCCATGGGTAGAGATATAATAAGTACGATTTTCAATGCTTTGCTTATGTACAATTACAAAGTAACAAACGTTCTAATTCGATTAAATTAATATCAGTGGATCTTTATCAGTCATTCATTGAATGATAAATAACTACAAGTGACGGAGATAGGCGATTTAAATAACGGAAAATCCAATATTTAAAAATGGTATCGAGAATGACTGGAAAAGTGGAAACAAGACCTGATATAATTTGATCATTATGAACAAATCCAAAATCTTTGTAGACAGAGCCAATCATTAGTTCCCAGCCGTGTGGTGAGTGGAATCCGATACATAAATCAGTTAATAAAAGAATAGAAAAAGCTTTGACTGTGTCGCTTAAGTTATATAGGAACTCCTGAGTCCAAGAGTTAAGAATAACAAGTTCTTCATTACCCAAAATAGAATAACCGCTTAGAATAACAAAACAGATTATATTTGTCGAGAAGTGCAAAATTGTATGGATACGATCCTCATTGTGTATCTTGATTAATTGGATCGTTTCTTTGTGGATTCCTATATGAAGTTTTTTGAGATGTGTCTCCGAGTATTCCTTGATCAGTTCGTCCAAGAGGAGGAGTTCCTCTAATTCTATGAATTTTTCTAGAATACTCTTTTCTTGAATATCATTCAAAAAAATTTCAGATTGCCCATTTTTCCACCAATTAGTAACCCAGGATTCCAGACTTTTATGAAATGAGAGAGAAATCCACCAGGGCAAAAATGCTATAGATACAAGATAGAAAAGGGGAGTTAATACTTTCTTTTTTGCCATTTTTTCATCTATCTGTGAATTGTTCATCAACCCACCTCATACGTCGACTCTATACGATCTAATATTTCTTTTCGCGCATGAGTTCTCTACAGGGTATGAATCTTTTTTATTTGTGATTTTGTGGCTAGTCTTTGAATCTAGAAAGAATACAGAAATCGACTAAGAATCCACTTCAAATTCGAATGAAGAAATACTAAAAAAGAGTGTTTCCAGATATCTCAATCTCAATTGGGTAAATTCGAAACGAAACAAATGTCTCTTTTCGATGAATGACCAAAAGAACTTCTTTAAATAAAAAATGAAGTAATGAATATTATTCAGATTTTGAGACGAAGGAACTCCTTTTCTATCGAAATATCCAATATTTAGAAAAAATTTCACTAATTATCCACAGTCAGGAATAGAATAATTGAGGGAAAGATATTGTGATGATCAATACACAAAACAAATGAGTGACAAAACAAGACAGAAGGCTAGTTATCATTATTAAGAAATCCAATTGTTGTCATTAAGGAACATAAAAAAAAGAAAAGGATAAAAAGAAAGGTTGATTGACAAAAAAAAAAGAACTAATTTACAAGATAGAATTTTTTTGGATCTAAAGTATCAATTCCAACAAAGATTGAACTTAAAAAAAGGATCAATTTCTTTATTTCAAAATAGTTTGATATATGAAAAAAATCTAAATCGATTTTTTTCGATTTGTTACTTGTTTTGTTATTGAATTGCGTGGATTTGCATCCACATAAAAGACCCCAACACAAACAACACAAAAAGGTTTTTTGTTTTCTGGTTGTTCCATATACGTCTGCTTTGACCCGAATAAACATTCTGACGAAACTTCAGTTAAGTTATGTTATAGAAAAAGGAGGATTCTTGCATTTTTTTCCATCCCGCTATTATTCTTCAACCCATTTCTCAAAATACTTCAATTGGTACACGCAAGAAATAGGCCAATTCAGCAGCCTTTTGTTCAATTTCTCGTGGGGTGAAATTCTCATCAGTACGAGTCAAGGGAATGGCTCCCCGGCCTTTTATGTCCAGATAAAGGACACGACGAGCAAAAATACCCTCTTTAACTTCTATTCTAACGCACTGAATGTCTTTTATAAGGAATCGGAGGAATATACGACGATTTTTTCCAGGAAATCCCCAACGAAAAATACACACTATCCCTTCCCTTCTATCGAATCGATCATAACCACTACCTACATTCCAGGAAATTGTGCTCCACAAATAGGAGCTAATAAAGAGACCCGAGATCCCGTAGAAAGACATCACGATCCCTTGTGGAAAAAAAACGATTTGCTGAGAAAAAGATATCAAATTTCTACCAAGATAACTGGAAATTCCAACCAATAAGAATCCTAATGAACCTAAAAAAAGGATAAAGGCCCAGGAGAAATTACTTATTTTTCGAGACCCCCTTATAGGTTCTATCCATATATGTTCTGATCGCCAACTCATACTTGATCCGATTTCTTTTTATTGGAATTGAGAAAATACCCAAAATGAATTTGACTTTACTTTTTTTTGTTTCCGAAGTAACTCTCATCAACTAGCACTAATTTGATGTGAACCTTTAGGAATAATTCATCAAATTGGTTAGATCTAAAATAATAACATACCCTTCATATGATCCCACTATACATATAGTTCCACCTACTTTTATTTTCTATTTCAATTTCATCCATCCAGCGATCCTGATCGATTTGAAAATAGCTAGAAGTCATTTACCCATATACCACCTTTCTGCGGGTATAAGAGCTTTTTCCTTTATGTTCGGTGGAAATCACATGGTATACCATATTCCACTAAATAGATATCTGTGTTATGATCCAAGTCTAGGTTCAAAAAAACAGGATGGGATGAAGTTGATTCCCATCGGATCTAAACCTAAACAATCTTGTTTTTTTGAACATAAAGAAATAAAGAAGCCATTGCAATTGCCGGAAATACTAGGCCTACTAAAGGCACAAAAATAGAAGGAAAGTTGAAAGTTGTCATAGAAAGGGTACCTCGATTTACTATTTGTACCTGTTATTATTTTAAAATTTTTAAATAAAGATATCTTATAATAATTATAATTAAGATTAATAAGTGAGTATATAGAATAAATGTCGAACTAAATAAAAGCACTTATTCCTCTTTCTACACAAGAAAGAGGGTAGAATTCGCCCCTCTATCTTGTTGATAGAGGCTTCTTGATTAGTAATTGGGAATGGGAATCTAGGTAAAAAAAAAAGAGTTTTTC